GGCAAAATAAAAATAAAATAGAAACAACGAATTAATCTGGACCCATTCGGCTTTGTACCTATACAAGATGGTATAGCATCCCATAAGAGGATCTTTTTTTGATTGGCTTTGAGTATGATTCATGATCCCCATAGAATTCGTGTAGATACGAGTTAATTAGCAAAGGAAGGTATCAATTTCAATCAATATCTGTGTTATCCGGATCTCATTAACAAACAATAAAGTTCAATACGGAACAGATGTATTTTCTTTGGACTTAATTGCTTTTATTTTGCATCAGGCTCCAATGAATAATTGGAAATCAATGTAACGATGGGGGGGGGATTCATAGATTCCATTCACTTTAGTTTATCTTTATGGAAATGGAAAAATTTCTGAACCTGAAATAAAGCAAAATCCGTAGAAAATGAACCATGCCCATATGTAGTTTTATTGTTCTATTTCAGTGACACCGGTATTTCGGTTTCGGTGAAAAAGATTTGTGATCTCTTAAATATACACGATGACCCCCGGTGACAATTGTTCGGTGTATCTGATGGATACGGAAAGGTCATACTCCTACGATTTGGATTTTCTCAATCAGATGAAAGAATAGCGACCTTAATCTTATCTTCCATGAGCTCTTTTCTATCCATCCCCATGAAAACAACTAAATTGGATTTTTTTCTCGACCCATCCATCTGATTTAAATCATTGATGATTCAATTGGAAAAGAAACATGGATTTCTCTTATGATGATCGAATTCGCGTCTCTTTAATCAATGAGATATCTGCTAAACTTTTTAGTTACTCGTTGTGATTGTGCCGACTTGTTGATTTGATTGATTTAGAGATCAAATTAAATTCAGTCTTTACAGGAAAACTTATTTATAGTAATGATAATGATGTCGAAGTAGGAAATTCTTGAAACCATTTTATTTTTTATGATTCCTTACTCCTCGCTATTCGAAGAAGTGTGAGATTGGTGAATCTATCCTATCGAGTCACTTGCGACTTTTCCGGGTCATTAGAATAGCTTATTTGGTTAATGACTCATTTTATTTTGTTCCAGTATTGGTAATTCCAGTATTGGTAATCGAATTAAAGACTCGTCTTTAGTTTAGTTGTTCGAGAAAGAATTGGAATTGGATCTTTCATGATTGATCGTCCCGAACAATATAACAATATGTTGAAGATGTAGATGTAAATAAATAAGTGTTAAGCAACTCATTTCTTCGTGTTTTTTATAAATGTGTTTCATTCCTATAACAGAATATGGGTTAATTTGGCTTTTTGCTGAGATTTCCCCAGAGAAATACCTATTCATACATATATAAAAATAAAGTATGGACTACTATGCACCGATGGAGCCAATGACTATTCATGATTCCATATTGAATCAATTCCATACCGGTCCAAATTAGAGGAATGTTATGGTAAAACTTCGTTTGAAACGATGTGGTAGAAAGCAACGTGCGACTTGAAGGACATGATCGGCTGTGGATTCTTGCATCCACCATTTTTTTATATATCAATGAAGATGCTCTTGGCTCGACATAGTTTGTTCTGTACCACCAGGACCCCATTTGGGGGGGTTGTAAATAGTACATGATGGAGCTCGAGCATAAATTCTTGATTCATTTATCAGAGGGAAGGATCTAGGGTTAGTGCCAGTCAATAAGTTGGAACAACTTCGTAAGTATATCTTCGATATAGAAATCGCAAATTCGAACAAGTTTCAAATAAAAAAGCAAAAAAAGGAAAATTTGTCGGAATTGGTAAAACTATTTCGATCAAAAGTGTATCACAGGGGAATCAACCATTTGTATGATTCTTCAATAGAAAGAACAAAAGGTATGTTGCTGCCATTTTGAAACAATTAAGGATCACCGAAGTAATGTCTAAACCCAATGATTCAAAGCAAAGATAAAGGATACCGGAACAAGGAAACGCCATTTTCAATTGTCTCAATAACTAGATCAGAATGAGAAAGGAAAATCGATTCTAGACGAGACAAACAAAAGAGGTTAGAGACGGCTCAATAAATGTCTAAGGATTTCCCTTCGAGCTCTTTGAGAATTACCCAACTTGAGTTATGAGTACGAATGAGATTTCTTTTTTTTTTTATTCCTTCCAAAAAAAAAACGACTCAAATCCTAATCTAATTGATGATTTTATGGATCCATTTGCCACTATATACAATACATAAATTCGAATCATTCTTTCTCGAGCCGTACGAGGAGAAAACCTCCTATACGTTTCTAGGGGGGGCATTGTTCATCTATATCTATCCCAATGAGCCATCTATCGAATCGTTGCAATTGATGTTCGATCCCGAAGAGAAGGAAGAGATCTTCGTAAAGTGGGTTTTTACGATCCGATAAAGAACCAAACTTATTCAAATGTTCCTGCTATTCTATATTTCCTTGAAAAAGGCGCTCAACCTACAGGAACTGTTCATGATATTTCAAAGAAGGCGGAAGTATTTAAGGAACTTCGAATTAATCAAACGAAATAAAATTTATGAAATAGAAAAAAAAGATTGAGTGAAATAACTGGCAATTGAGGGGATTGCCATCAATCAGATGGTTTTCGTTGGGACTCTACGAATAAATAAGGGATCAATCTTGCTATTGTTTGTACTTCTATTGAAAACCAGAGATTTTTTTCCTACTTCTTCTTTATTTATTCCCCCCCCCCACACTTCATTTCTTATCTATGTAGTGCCAATCCAACACAAGTCTTTATTTTCTTTATTTCATTTTTTTTTTCTCAAAATTCAATTTATATTGACAATGGTGTATCGATCAAATATAATTCGATCGTGGATAAATAGATCTATTTATCTACGTCCCATAAGTTTGTTTCTTTACTTCACTAGGTTCGCCGGATTCACTGTGACACAAGAAGTATCTTCTTAAGATAATGAAAAAAAAAATGATCAAAACAGGAGGGTCCACAAATTTTTACATCTATCTATATTTATCCGTGAATCCGTTGTATTTGAATCTGATCTGAACATTTTGATGTTCATAATTGATCATCAAATGTTTCTTTTAGATTTGTTGCTAGTTCAATGTTTTGATGGGGTAGGGCAATCCAATCTCTTTATTTTTTTTTTTTTTATTCCGATCGTATCTACACACCATATTTATACGGGTTGCTAACTCAACGGTAGAGTACTCGGCTTTTAAGTGCGGCTAGGATCTTTTACACATTTGGATGAAGCAACAGATTCGTCCATACCATTGGTATGGTTTGTAAGACCACGACTGATCCTGAAAGGGAATGAATGGAAAAAACAGCATGTCGTATCAATGGAGAACTCTGAGAATACTTCCTGGGTCGGTAGAAAATCTTGTTTTGATTCTTGGAACGGTACCAAATCAATTCACAGTTTGGTCGAGTGAATAAATGGATAGAGCCCTAATGGCTCCAATTATAAGGAAACCAAAAGCAACGAGCTCGGTTCATAATTCGAATGATTACCCGATCTAATTAGACGTTAAAAATAGATTAGTGCCTGATGCGGGAAAGGGTTCTCCTGTGAGTGGATCATCGATTCCTTTTTTTTTCATGAATCCTAACTATTAACTATTCTTTCTCTATTATGGAGTGGAGACGAATGTGTAGAAGAAACGGTATACTGATAAAGAGAATTTCTTCCAAAGTCAAAAGAGCGATCGGGTTGCAAAAATAAAGGATTTCTAACCATCTCTTGTAACTATAACGAACACAAACAAATTGGATGGAAAGAGAGAGGATCCGTTCATTGGACTCCCCGTCTCCGGGGTATCTATTCTTTTCTTACTATATACCCTGTTCTGACCGTATCGCACTATGTATCATTTGATAACCCAAGAAATCCCCCGTGCCTTTGTATAATTTCAAATGGAGGAATTACAAGGATATTTAGAAATAGATAGATCTAGGCAACAACACTTCCTATATCCGCTTCTATTTCAGGAGTATATCTACGCACTTGCTCATGATCATGGTTTAAATGGATCGATTTTTTACGAACCTATGGAAAATTTCGGTTATGACAATAAATCCAGTTCACTAATTGTGAAACGTTTAATTACTCGAATGCATCAACAGAATCATTTGATTCTTTCGGTTAATGATTCCAACGAAAATAGATTCGTTGGGCACAACAAGAATTTTTATTTTCAAATGGTATCAGAGGGTTTTGCAGTCATTATGGAAATTCCATTCTCGCTGCGATTAGTATCTTCCCTAGAAGAAAAAGAAATAGCAAAATCTCATAATTTACGATCTATTCATTCAATATTTCCCTTTTTCGAGGACAAATTATCACATTTAAATTATGTGTCAGATATACTAATACCTCATCCCATCCATCTGGAAATCTTGGTTCAAACCCTTCACTGCTGGATACAAGATGCCCCCTCTTTGCATTTATTGCGATTCTTTCTCCACGAGTATCGTAATTCGAATAGTCTCATTACTCCAAAGAAATCCATTTCTCTTTTTTCAAAAGAGAATCAAAGATTCTTCTTGTTACTATATAATTCTCATGTATATGAATGTGAATCCGTATTAGTGTTTCTCCGTAAACAATCTTCTCATTTACGATCAACATCCTCTGGAACTTTTCTTGAGCGAACACATTTCTATGGAAAAATAGAACATCTTGTAGTAGTGCTTCGTAATGATTTTCAGAAGACCCTATGGTTGTTCAAGGACCCTTTCATGCATTATGTCAGATATCAAGGAAAATCCATTCTGGCTTCAAAGGGGACTCATCTTCTGATGAAGAAATGGAAATCTCACCTTGTCCATTTTTGGCAATGTCATTTTTACTTGTGGTCTCTACCGGACAGGATCCATATAAACCAATTATACAATCATTCCTTATATTTTCTGGGCTATCTTTCAAGTGTACGACTAAACACTTCGGTGGTAAGGATTCAAATGCTAGAGAATTCATTTCTAATAGATACTTCTATTAAGAAATTCGAGACCCTAGTCCCAATTATTCCTCTGATTGGATCGGT